ATTTTAGCTATTATATTTCATATAAGCTATCTAACGATTTTGTAGTCAAAAAATGACTCAAATTACTACTTATTGATTGAAGCCTAAAAACAAAATTCAATTAGTTGTTAATATGTCATATTATTGTTATTAGCTTATGAACTTCATATAAACTATTTTTATTTAGAAAATTGTAGATTTTTTGTTAGTTATCAGTATACTTCATTATAATGTCAATTTAAGATAAAAAACTATGATTGATATATATTTTATATTTTAAAGTATTTTCTAAGCAAAAGCCTTATATAAGGTTAATCGTATGAAATTATATTACATTATTGATTATATGTCATATATAAATTATATAACTACTAATATATTTCTTAGTATTTTTTATTAGAAACAGAATTATATCTAAGCAATATATTATAATAATCGTTAAATATAACTATATGTCTAATCATATATTAAAAAATAGCAATAGATACGATAATAATTACTTTTCATGATGTAATTTTTAAGACCTTGCTACAATTTTTCAACAGATATTCTTGATCTTAAATAGTATATTTAAAGACACTAAGAATAGTTCTTTTCATGTATAAAGAGTTAATAAAATTCTGTTTAAAAATATTAACTAGTTAAATCTGCTGATCTTATTACATAATATCATTATGACGATTTTTGATTATTAAATATACAACATGACTTTAGATTATTCTTAAAAAATATTTTTCAGTATTCACTAATAAATATAAATAAAAACAGATCTAAATTTCTTAAATAATCATATTATATATCAAATTTTAGCTTATATCATAAAACCTTAATATTACATATATAGTCATATGCTATAATGACAAATTAAATAAGAATTACAATATTAAAAACAAATAAAAATAGAACAAGACAATACAATATTTGCTATACTATATTTGTATTATATGAAAATTTTAATTTAAAATAAATTGTGAACTTAGAGAACTAATTAAATCCTTTTAAATTAGCCACTAACTTTGCTGGTTAATAGGCTTATAATATTAATATAAGCGTAAAGAAAAGTAAAGTAACTTTACAAACTCATATAAGCATTACTAGACATTACAAATTAGATTGTAATGTATAAATAAGCTTACAACTTATTTACTTAATTAGTTTACTCTGGAGACTTATTTTATGACCGTAGCAATTGGACAAGAAAAAACTCGTGGTAGATTCGACTTAATCGACGACTGGGTAAAAAGAGACCGCTTTGTATTTGTAGGCTGGTCTGGTTTACTTCTTTTTCCATGCTCTTATTTAGCATTGGGAGGATGGTTAACAGGAACAACATTTGTAACATCTTGGTATACACATGGATTAGCAAGCTCATATCTAGAAGGCTGCAACTTCTTAACTTCAGCTGTATCAACACCAGCTAATAGTATGGGGCATTCATTATTGCTTCTATGGGGTCCTGAAGCACAAGGCGATTTTACTCGATGGTGTCAGATTGGAGGTCTTTGGACATTTATTGCTTTACACGGATCATTTGGATTAATTGGCTTTTGTTTAAGACAGTTTGAAATTGCTAGATTAGTTGGAATTAGACCATACAATGCTATTGCATTTTCAGGTCCAATCGCTGTATTTGTATCAGTATTTTTAATGTATCCACTTGGGCAAGCAAGCTGGTTCTTTGCACCTAGCTTTGGTGTAGCTGCAATTTTTAGATTTTTATTATTCTTACAAGGATTCCATAACTGGACATTGAATCCATTTCATATGATGGGTGTCGCTGGAATACTTGGAGGAGCTTTATTGTGCGCAATTCATGGTGCTACTGTTCAAAATACTTTATTTGAAGACGGAGATGCAGCAGATACATTTAGAGCATTTACACCTACACAGTCGGAAGAAACTTATTCAATGGTAACAGCTAATCGTTTCTGGTCACAAATTTTTGGTGTAGCTTTCTCTAATAAAAGATGGTTGCATTTCTTTATGTTATTTGTACCAGTTACAGGAATGTGGACTAGTGCATTTGGCATAGTAGGCTTAGCATTAAATTTAAGAGCATACGATTTTGTATCACAAGAATTAAGAGCAGCTGAAGATCCAGAGTTTGAAACATTTTATACTAAAAATATTTTACTAAATGAAGGTATTCGCGCATGGATGGCAGCACAAGACCAACCACACGAAAACTTTATATTCCCTGAGGAGGTTTTACCACGTGGAAACGCCCTTTAATCAAAATATCGTAAGCGGCAGAGATATTGAATCTACAGGATTTGCATGGTGGTCTGGCAATGCAAGATTAATCAATATATCAGGCAAGCTATTAGGCGCTCATGTTGCTCATGCAGGTATAATGGTTTTTTGGACAGGGGCAATGACTTTATTTGAAGTTGCTCACTTTATACCAGAAAAGCCTTTATATGAACAAGGTTTCATACTTATACCTCATTTAGCAACTTTAGGATGGGGAGTTGGTCCTGGTGGAGAAATAACTAATATATACCCATACTTTGTAGTAGGCATTGTACATTTAATATCTTCTGCCGTACTAGGCTTTGGAGGATTATACCATGCTTTGATTGGACCAGATACTCTCGAAGAATCTTTTCCTTTCTTTGGTTATGATTGGAGAGATAAAAACAAAATGACAACAATACTTGGCATACATCTTGTACTATTAGGAATAGGATCCTTTTTACTTGTCATTAAAGCTTTATTTTTTGGTGGAGTATATGATACATGGGCTCCTGGAGGTGGAGATGTAAGATTAATAAGCAATCCAACTTTAAACCCTGCTATTATATTTGGATACGTACTAAAATCTCCATTTGGAGGCGACGGTTGGATAGTTAGCGTAAATAATATGGAAGATTTAATTGGTGGACATGTCTGGATTGGAGTCATTTGCATTGCAGGAGGAATATGGCATATTCTTACAAAACCATTTGCTTGGGCAAGAAGAGCATTTGTTTGGTCTGGTGAAGCTTACTTATCTTACAGCTTAGGAGCTTTATCTATAATGGGATTAACTGCATCTAACTTTGTATGGTATAATAATACCGCATATCCAAGCGAATTTTATGGACCTACAGGACCAGAAGCATCTCAAGCACAAGCTTTCACCTTCCTTGTAAGAGATCAAAGATTGGGAGCAAATGTAGCATCTGCACAAGGTCCTACAGGATTAGGAAAATACTTAATGAGATCACCAAGTGGAGAAATAATTTTTGGAGGAGAAACAATGCGTTTCTGGGACCTAAGAGCTCCTTGGGTAGAACCATTAAGAGGACCGAACGGATTAGATCTAAACAAAATTAAAAACGATATACAACCGTGGCAAGAAAGACGTGCTGCAGAATATATGACTCATGCACCATTAGGGTCACTAAATTCTGTTGGTGGTGTTGCAACAGAAATCAATTCTGTAAACTATGTCTCACCTAGAAGTTGGTTAACAACATCTCATTTCTTTTTAGGATTCTTTCTATTTATTGGACATCTATGGCATGCAGGACGTGCAAGAGCTGCAGCAGCAGGATTCGAGAAAGGTATTAATAGAGAAAACGAAGCTGTTCTATCTATGAGGCCATTAGATTAAATTTATACGGCATCAAGTTGAAAAACTATTCTTAACTATAAAGTTAAGAATAGTTCTTTTTATATTAACTATAACAGTAAAATTATATCTAATATATTAAATTCCAAGCAATTCTATTATAGGTAAAGAAAAAAAAATTCTATAGAAAAAACCATAACAAACGCTATCATAGCTAATCTTCCATTCCAAGTTTCAGAACCTATAGAGAAACCCCAAATCCATCTATTACGTTGATGATAAATTTTCATATAATTTAGTCGCCTCTATTTTTCTATTCAAAATCAGATATACTATATTATAAAATTGTACAAAAAACTATTCAAGAGTATTAAGTTTATTTTAATTAAAATGAGACTAAATATACATACACTTATCCATCCAACTATACAAAAATTAGGATATGAAATTATTTATCAAAAATCGCATAAAAAACTTCAAGACACAGATAACGAAAAAACATTAGGAATGCTTATTTTTTATGAAATTTTAAGAAAATGTTTAAAAATAGATAATATATACATAAAAAAAGTCGATGCTTTAAAAGAAAGACGTTTATTGCATGAATTAGATAAGTATTTGATTATAACTAATCTAATAGAATGTTACAACATGCTTGCAGATGTACAAAGAATACTACCCGAATCTTATTTAAAACATATAGACTTTAATAATATACATAATACTTTTTACTGTAATGAAAAACTGCAAGAGTATAAAATAATTATATTTGATAAATTTTTGAAAAATTATGGGATAATTGAAATCATAAATTACTTACAAAAAAATAATCAAATTAATTTAAATCATGTAAAAATCATTTGTCTTACATGCAATAACAATATTTTAAAATATTTAGCTAAAAAACACCCACAATTAAGCGTATATACTATAAAAATCAACTAACATAAGCTTATGTTAGTTGATCTATCGTAAAATCTCAATATTATAAAATAATGAATATTATAATCAATTCTTTTAATTTAATTTTCACATCTATAGCTAATTTTTCTGAAATATATCTTATATCTATTTTATTGAAGCTATCTTTAGCTTGGTTTCCAACAGTAAATTGGTATAATGAGCCTTTTTGCTCTCTAAATAGGCTTACAGATCCATATCTCAAATTATTTAGAGGAACAATACCCATGATATTTGGAATGGACATGTCGCCTATGCTCGGAATTATTTTTTTACAATGCTTAACAGTCATATTTAATAATATACAACTCGAATCCATGACTTAATAATTAAGCAAATTTTACATCACAATAGTTGATTAATCAAATAAAAAATTATTTAATATTAAATATAAACAATATACTTATTTATATCTTAAAATTATCATGTTAAAAATTAGATTAAAAAGATTTGGAAGGAAAAAACAACCTAGCTATAGAGTTATAGTTATAGATAGTAGAAAACCAAGAGATGGAAAAGCTATTGAAGAAATAGGATTTCACAATCCAATAACAAATAAATCGCAAATAAGCTTAGAAAGAGCTAAAAAAAGAATAAATGAAGGTGCTCAAACTACTAAAAAAGTTCAACAAATTATAAATCAGCTTGAAAAACAAAATTAATAAATTAAATCTAAGGAGATTAGATTGTCCAAATTTACATTTAAAATTTTATGGCTTGAAAATAATATTGCTATAGCAATTGATTACATTATAGGTCAAAATAAAAGCCCATTAACATCGTATTTTTTTTGGCCTCGTAATGACGCATGGGAAGAACTAAAAATAGAATTAGAATCGAAACCATGGATAAATGAAAATGAAAGAATAGATTTACTAAATAAAACCACTGAAATCATAAATTTTTGGCAAGAAAAAGGCAAAAACATATCCTTGAGGCAAGCTCAAGATACATTTCCAGAATTTAATTTTATTGGTACAAATTAATTCAAATTCTATTAGATGATTAGTAATAATTTATAGATTATACTAAACATCTCAATATTTTGAATAATATAGTAAAATTGCATTATTTACAATATTTGATTACTTGATTACAGTACATAATTATGAATAATAAATTATATAAAAAAAAATCGATTTTCTATTAATTAGTATTGAAGCCATAAACTTATATAATTTAGACGAAAATTATACATATAAAATAAATTCAGTAGAAATAGCTACCCGTCTAAATAATTTATTCTTGATACGATGTGGTAATTTACTTAGACATCCACAATCTTATACATTATACAACTTTAAAGAAACAATAAAAGCTATCTATTATCTTTATAGATCTGTTAATAATTTTAGGATGCAAAAAAAAATAAGCAAGATATTAAAGGCAATATATCATGATAATCAATTAAAAAGTATCAAACAATACCTCCAAAGATTCAAATACATATACTATAAAACACACAACTATTATAATATTAACAGTAAGCTCTGTTTTTACGATAAAGATATAACAGAAATCGCTATATTAAATTTATATATAATACATATATTGAGTCGTGAAAATGGTATTTACTTTCTTATTAAATATCTAAAGTCACCATATTATATACATAAGATATGGAATAAATAGCTGAAAAATAAAATAAATTTGTTTTTTAACTGTCTGTTTGATCTGCTATAAGACATTCTGTTGTTAAAATCATTGAAGCTATTGAAGCTGCATTTTGTAAAGCAGAACGTGTAACTTTGGCTGGATCAACAATACCTTCTGTATACATATCAACAATTTGACCAATATCAGCATTATAACCCATAGAGAAACTACTAGCCTTAATTTTTTCTACAATTATAGCACCATTATTACCAGCGTTTTCCACGATTCTTTTAATTGGATATAATAAAGCATCAACTATAATTAAGGCACCTACTAATTCTTCTTCAACTAAATTATTTATAGCCCAATCCCGCAAATCTTGAGATAGATGTACAAAAGTAGAACCTCCTCCAGGTACTATCCCTTCTTCAATGGCTGCTTTAGTTGCATTAATAGCATCTTCTAAACGCAGTTTTTTATCTCTCATTTCAGTTTCAGTCGCAGCACCTACTTTAATAACAGCAACACCTCCAGATAGCTTAGCAAGTCTCTCATGTAACTTCTCTTTTTCATAATTATTCGTACTAGCTTCCAATTGCCTCCTAATTTGATCGCAGCGTTCTTTAATAAAACTTTCATCCACATCTGCAACAATTGTTGTTGTATCTTTCGTAATTTGAACCCGTCTGGCAGATCCTAATTGATTTAAGGCTACGTTATCTAAAGTTAAGCCCATATCTTGTGTAATCACCTCTCCTGAGGTTAAAATAGCTATATCTTCTAGTAATAATTTTCTTCTATCTCCAAAACCAGGTGATCTGACAGCAACTACATTAATAATACCTCTTAACTTATTTACAATAATTGTAGCCAAAGCTTCTTTTTCAATATCTTCAGCTATAATAAGTAAAGGACGACCCGTTTTAGCAACTTTCTCTAAAATAGGTAATAATTCTTGCTGAATAAGTGTAATTTTCTTATCTGTGATTAATATATATGGATTATCTTGTACTACTTCCATTCTAGATGTATCTGTAACAAAGTAAGGAGAAATAAAACCTTTGTCAAACTTCATTCCTTCTTTAATTTCTAATTCTGTAGTTGTTGACTGACCCTCTTCTAAAGAAATAATACCTTCTTTACCTACTTGCTGAATAGCATTAGCTATCATATTTCCAACTTCAATATCATTACCAGAAGATATAGAGCCAACATGAGTAATATCCTGCATATTTAAAATAGGTTTAGAATAATCTGCAATTTTAGCAACAATAAATTTAACTGCTTTTTCTATTCCTTTTTTCAATATAATAGGGTTAGCACCAGCTGCAACGTTTTTAAGACCTTGCTTGACTATAGCATGAGCTAATACAGTAGCAGTAGTTGTACCGTCACCAGCAACATCATTTGTTTTCGATGCAGCCTGTCTAATCAGTGCAACACCCGTATTTTCTATTACATCTTTCAGCTCTATTTCTTTAGCAATAGTTACTCCATCATTAATTATCTGAGGAGCACCAAATTTTTTTTCTAATACAACATTTCTACCTTTAGGACCAAGTGTTATAGCAACAGCTTCAACTAAAGTATCCATACCTTTTTCTAAAGCTTTACGGGCATTATCTTGATATAAAATTTTTTTTGCCATTTTGTTATCCTTAATCCTTACTTCATCAAAAATATATAAATAGATCTAAATCAAAATAATTTAATGCTCGTTTTATAAATAAAAACAATTAACAAATAAAAAGATAAGTTTTTAATCAGAAACCTGATATACTAGTACTACATAAGGGCCTGTAGCTCAGTGGATTAGAGCACGTGGCTACGAACCACGGTGTCGGGGGTTCGAATCCCTCCTCGCCCGATAAGTTTATAAAAACATATAAAAAATCATGTTTTCTATCATAATATTTAATACATATAATAATATCAAAATCATATTTTATGCAACCACTAAGAGGAACTAAAGACATATTACCTCATCAAATTATCTACTGGCAACATATATATACTAAAGCTTCAGCCATACTATCTTTACATAACTATTCAGAAATTAGAACACCTATTATAGAATCAACCAACTTGTTTCAACGTACTATAGGAGAAGAAACTGATATTATTAATAAAGAAATGTATACATTCATCGATCAAAGCAAAAGAAATATAACACTAAGACCAGAAGCAACAGCAAGTATAGCTAGAGCATTCGTAAGCAATAAACTTTATCAAGACAAGTTGCAAAAGCTTTGGTATCTAGGACCAATGTTTCGATATGAAAGACCACAAAGCGGAAGGCAAAGACAATTCCATCAATTAGGCATAGAATGCATTGGTAGCTTAAGCCCAATGGCAGATGCAGAAGTAATACATTTGGCTAATGAATTACTCTATCAACTCGAATTAAAAGATTATATACTAGAAATTAATTCTATTGGCAGCTTACAAGAAAGGCAGATATATAAAATAGACTTAGTCGAATATTTATTGCAATATCAAAAAGATTTAGATGAAGATTCTCAGAATCGCCTCTACTCTAATCCTTTAAGAATCTTAGATAGTAAAAATATCAAAACTCAAGAAATTTTACAATATGCTCCAAACTTAAATAAATACTTGAATAAAACATCTACTGAACATTTCTATTTAGTTTGCACACATTTAGATAGTTTAAATATACCTTATACAATCAATTATAAATTAGTAAGAGGATTAGACTACTATAATCAAACAACTTTCGAAATGAAAATAAATTCTCAAGATTGTCAAAACACTATATGTGGAGGCGGACGTTATAATAATCTAATAGAACAATTGGGAGGTCCAAAGACACCAGCCGTAGGTTGGGCGATGGGATTAGAAAGATTATTAAAAATCATTGAACAACAATTAAAACTATCTCAAGAACCAATAAATGTATATATAGCAACACAAGGATTAGAAGCACAAAAAAAAATTTGGGAAATAATACAAAATTTAGAAAAAGAAAATATAAAATTCGAATTAGACTTATCTAACACAAGTTTCCAAAAACAAATTAAAAGAGCTAGCAAGCTAGGCGCTAAATTTTGTATTATTTTAGGGGATCAAGAAATAAATGATAACTGCGTTACTACTAGGAAACTAGATGAACACAAACAATATACTATTTCTTATTCGACTTTCTTAGAAGAAATATATAAACTAAAACATTGAACTTTAGTTGACAACCAATACTAATTAATTGTTTAATAGTTATATGGGGTGTAGCCAAGCGGTAAGGCAGCGGACTTTGACTCCGCCATTCGCAGGTTCGAATCCTCCCACCCCAGTAAAGCTATTAACCTAATTGCTTACGAGTAAATATTATATAAAAGCTGGTAAAATTTGTAACTTTATACATATTCTCATTTCATTTGTAAGAATAATATCTAAATTGTAAACACCTATCTTCTTAATATTAGGTATATAAAGATTTTTCTTATCCAATTTCTCTCCTGTAAGATATAAAATATTTGATATTATTTCTTTATCACTTACGCTTCCAAAAATTTGATGAGTATTACCTACTTTTTTCTTAACACTGATTTTCGCAATTTGATTTAATTTTTGAGCAAGTATCTGAAATTTTCCCTTAATTTCATTTAATTTCTTTTGTTTTATATTTAAAAACATTTTATAATGCTTTAATCTTCCAGCAGTTGCTAAATAAGCAAAATTATAAGGAATCAAATAATTAAAAGCATAGCCAGAGCTTACCTTTACTATATTCCCTACTGATCCAAGATTAACTAAATTTTTCTTCAAGATAACTGTTATTTTCTTTTTCATATCTAACTTTGTAAGCAATAATAAAATAAATTATATAATACTATTAACTATTGAAACAATAATGTTTTATTTGATTTTTATATAAAATCTGTGATGCAAGAAGTGATCTCAAATTATCATAACAATATATAACTATTTTTTTATCTCCTAAATAATGACGCATAAAATTAATTGTTTTTTTAAACTTAATATTTTTTAAAGGAATATTAATTGCTTTAGATAAATGATATTTACCAAACTCTTCTGGTTGACGAACATCAATTAAAATTACCATTGATTGATTCAATATACATAATAGATTACTTTGATTAATAAAATTAGAATTTGATAATTTATTTTCATAGTAATAATTCATTAAATTAGAATTCATTTTTGGCACTATTTCTATTGTTTTAAAAGATGCGTCAAGAAGATTGTATACTAATAAATAACCACTTAAAATATTTCCTATACCTAACATAATTTTCATTGCTTCTACTGCTTGAAGCATACCTATAATACCAGTTAATACACCAAGTATACCTAACATACTACATTTTTTGGTGTACAAATTTAAGTTTTTAGGATATAAATCAGAATATAAAGGCCCACCTTTATAATTAAAAACACTTACATGCCCTTCAAATCCTTGCACAGCTCCATAAATATGTATCTTGTTCTGTAAGTAACATGATCTGCTAATTAGATATCTTGATTGAAAGTTATCAGTTGTGTCTATAACTATATCATAATTTTTAATAATATCTCTACAATTATTTTCATTTACTATACATGAATATATACGAATAGCACATTGTGAATTAATATCTTTAATTCTATCACGTACCACATGAACTTTTAATTTACCAATATCTTCATCTTTGTATAAAATTTGTCTGTGTAAATTAGAATAAGTTACTTCATCATCATCTACAATACCTAAACAACCTATTCCAGAAGCAGCTAAATAAATGATACCACATGCAGCTAATCCACCGGCACCAATAAATAAAATTTTAGCTGCCTTTAATCTCTTTTGTCCATTATGTCCAATATTATCTAAAACTAAATGACGAGCATATCTTTTATACTCTAATCCTGAAAGATGATTAGTGGATATAGGATAAAACATAAAAATATACAGATAAAAACAATACTATTAATATAATTGTATAATCTCACATTAGACATTGAATTGTATACAATTTGTATTAAATTTATTCTTATGATAATATTTATAATATAATTAAGCTTGAAAATTATATGCTATATATAAAGCATAAATATTTCAAAGCAAACTTTTAGAATCATTTAATTTACTTCATTTTTTACTTTTTCTATGTTTTAATTTGTGTTTCTATGTACTACGCCTTTAGTTCAGTTGGTAGAACGCAGGTTTCCAAAACCTGATGTCGAGGGTTCAAGTCCTTCAAGGCGTGTAATCTTATAATCATATCAAGTTAATAAAAACATAAATAATATCTAATAATAAATATCAAACAAATCAAAATATAACACTATTAATTTTACATTAATAACTCTGATGCTATATAATAGACCAGTAGAATCAATAATAAAAAATAAATAAATATTTTATGGCTAAAAAAATTATAGGGCTTGTTAAATTAGCTTTGAATGCAGGCAAAGCTACCCCCGCTCCACCAGTAGGCCCAGCATTGGGACAATACGGAGCTAATATTGTACTGTTTTGCAAAGAATATAATGCAAGAACAGCAGATAGACTCGGCTTGGTCATACCTGTTGAAATTTCAATATATGAAGACCGTAGTTTTTCATTTATTTTAAAGACTCCACCAGCATCTATATTACTAAAAAAAGCTGCTAAAATACAAAGTGGATCAGGACAGCCAAACACTCAAAAAATTGGATCAATTTCTATAACACAATTACAAGAAATAGCTGAAACCAAATTGCAAGATCTAAACACTCAAGATATCAAAAAAGCTATGAAAATTGTGAAAGGCACAGCAAAAAATATGGGTATCCAAATTAGTGACTAATATAAAATAAATTTAACATGACAAAACATTCACGCCGCTTTAATATACTTTTGAAGCAAGTAGAAAAAAACAAGTTTTATGCACCTTTAGAAGCTTTATATTTAATGAAAAATTTATCTAATGTAAATTTTATAGAAACAGCGGAAGTACATATTGTATTGGGATTGGACCCTAAATATGCAGACCAGCAATTAAAAGCAACTGTTATGCTGCCTAAGGGAACAGGTAGAACAACTCGCATAGCTGTAATTACTACAAATAATCAAATTCCACAAGCAGAATCTACTGGGGCAGATATAATAGGAGGAGAAAATTTAATTGATGAAATCAAAAAGGGGCGTTTAGATTTTGATAAACTGATAGCTACTCCAGATATTATGATATCAATCGCTAAACTAGGTAAAATTTTGGGCCCCAAGGGGCTAATGCCTTCGCCTAAAGCTGGCACAGTAACAAATGATTTAGTAAATGCAATTAAAGAATTCAAAGCGGGCAAATTAGAATATAAAATCGACCGTAGTGGAATATTACATATTCCATTTGGCAAGCTTAATTTTACTCCAGAAGACTTATATAGCAATTTAATCACTTTGCAACAATCTATAGATAAGAACCGACCACAAGGTTCCAAAGGTAAATATTGGAAGTCTATACATATTAGCAGTACTATGGGACCTTCAATACCTTTAGATATAAATCTTTTACATGACAGCTATTTATGATAAGATAACTAGTCAAAACGTTTACTTTATTTACATGCAAAATAAACAATTTATTTATATAATGAACACAAAAATCAATAACATTATTAATGAATTAAAATCATTAACACTATTAGAAGCAGCTGAATTAGTAAAACAAATAGAAGAAACATTTAATATTGATGCATCTATTGCATCTCAAAACCCGGCAATAGTTATGCCTACAGCGACAGATAGTTCTACTAAAAATGAAGCAGAAGAGAAAACAGAATTTGATATTATATTAGAAGAAGTACCAGCAGCTAAAAAAATTGCTATATTGAAAGTTGTTAGATCAATAACTGGTTTAGGTTTAAAAGAAGCAAAAGAATTAGTAGAATCAGCACCTAAAACAATTAAAGAAAATACAACAAAAGAGAACTCTGAAGAATTAAAAAAACAACTCGAAGAAGCTGGAGCTAAAGTGTCGATTAAATAAGAATATTGAATCATAACAATATTGTTATGATTCAATATTTTAGCAATATTTAAAATATTCCTAAAGTAATTGCCTTAGATAATGGCATAGTTGCACCAATACCGAGCCAAATTGCAACAAAAGTTCCAATTAAAAATACTGTAGTAGCAAGAGGACGTCTAAAAGGATTCTGAAACTTATTTACACTTTCAATAAATGGAACAGTAATTAGGCCCGCAGGTACAGACGCCATAGACAGAACACCTATCAACTTATTTGGTATAACTCTTAATAAATTAAAAGTAGGAAAAAAATACCATTCTGGTAATATCTCTAAAGGTGTAGCAAAAGGATTGGCTGGCTCTCCTATAGCAGAGGGCTCTAAAACTGATAAACCAACATCACAAGCTAATATACCTAAAATAACAACAGGGAACATATATAATATATCGTTTGGCCAAGCTGGCTCTCCATAATAATGATGTCCCATACCTTTAGCTAATTTAGCACGCAGTTTTGGATCAGTTAAATCAGGCTTTTTTATAATTGACATACAGAAATTCCTCAATACTAAATTTTAAACATACTTATAGATATAACTATTAACTATAGCGGCCCTGAGATTCCTTGTTTACGAATCATTAAAAAATGCATTAACATAAATACAGCAGTCAAAAGAGGTAAAACAAAAGTATGCAAGCTATAAAATCTTGTAAGTGTACTTTGTCCTACACTTACTCCACCTCTTAATAATTCAACTATACTTGCTCCTACTATAGGGATAGCTTCAGGAACACCTGTTACGATCTTGACAGCCCAATATCCTATCTGATCCCATGGTAAAGAATAACCAGTTACACCAAAAGAAACTGTTAGAACAGCTAATATAACACCTGTTACCCAAGTTAATTCACGTGGCTTTTTAAAACCACCAGTTAAATATACTCGAAACATGTGCAATATTAACATGAGCACCATCATACTAGCAGACCATCTATGAATTGATCTTATTAACCAACCAAAATTAACATCTGTCATAATATACTCAACAGACGAAAAAGCTTCAGCTACAGTCGGTCGATAATAAAAAGTCATAGCAAAACCACTCGCAACTTGAATTAAAAAAGATGTAAATACTATACCACCAATACAATAAAAAATATTTACATGAGGTGGAACATATTTACTAGTTATATCATCTGCAATGGCTTGAATTTCTAATCTTTCTTCAAACCAATCATAAACCTTTCCCATATTAATTGTTTAGTAAAATATAAAAGTTGTGCGTTTAAACTACAATTCACTTAAATTTATTATTAAATCTTAAATCAATATAATTATAACATTTATTATTTTCTTTTTTGTATATTAAGTAATTTTATTATTGCGTAAATAACTAAAAAAAGAAAAATAGCATATTAGAATTTTATTTTTTACAATATACTTTATAAATAGTCTTTTAATTAAAAAATTCATAACTTTATTGACAGTAATTGAATTACTTCCTGTAATATAACTAATAGTTTTTTGTGATAACTCAAAAGGAATAAGAATATGATTCTTGTTTAATACTCCAAAATCCTTACATAATAATAACAATAATTGAACTACTCTATATCTAATAGATTTGTGCATTAATACATATGATGAACTTTCATATTGTCTTAAAGTATAACGAAATAAATCGAGCAATTTAATTGAAGTTGATAAATACTGACAATGAGCAATATAATCTAACCAAAAAAATTTAATAAAGTAAGTATTTTCTAATGCAACTACTTTATAATAAACATAATTAGAGTCAAGAAAATTAAAATTAAAATCAATTATACTTTTATTAGTCAATATAGCTAGAAAAATAGACTCACTATTTGTAAAAATTTTCATAATATATACAGTACCATAGAAAACTATAATTAATGGTTTGTACTTTGTTTGATATTTAAATATCAACGAATCTCCTTTATTCAATTTATAAATATAAAAAGGAATTTCTGATTCAAAAAATAATTGATTCCATTTGTTACTCATAATTCTTACTTATATCTTATGCTAAAAATAAGCTTTTAACAATATAATCATTTGCATATAATCTGATAATGAAAAAAATAATACTTCTTATAGATGATGATATAGATTTATTGAACTCAATGGCTTCTTATTTAATCTCTGAGGGCTTCACAATACACATTACAACAAATGCATATAATGCACTAGAAAATTTAACAATTATCCAACCAGATTTAATCATTACTGATATCATGATGCCACATATAGATGGTTACGAGCTAATTAAAAGAATACGCTCTAAAAACAATTGGCATCAAACACCTGTAATTTTTTTAACAGCCAAAGGTATGACACAAGATCGTATTTTAGGATATAACTTAGGGTGTAATGCATACCTTGCTAAACCATTTTATCCCGAAGAATTAATAGCTATAATAAATAATATATTTAAACAACTTGAATTTTATAAACAAAATATTAACCATAATATCCAAAAATTTCAAAATAAAAAGCAAGATTCTGTTTTCAATTCTTTAACACCAACAGAGTATAAAGTGCTTATATTAGTATCAAAAGGCTATACAAACAAAGAAATTGCGAACAAACTTAACTCAAGTATAAGAAATATAGAAAAGTATGTAAGCCGCTTATTAAATAAAACAAAAACTAGAAACCGCACAGAACTAGCAAAATTAACTTTATTAAATTCTTTAAATAAACTACAGGGCGAATGACGGGACTCGAACCCGCGAATAGTGAAGCCACAATCCACTGCCTTAACCTCTTGGCTACATCCGCCAAAATTCAAAAATATAATAATGAAGTATAATACTTTTTAAACAATAAGTCTATATCTTTTCAAAAATTTAATAGATTCTAACAAAATATATTATATGAACACAATATACAACACGATTTTTATCAACGGACAAGCATTTAATTGTTATATTGATATGTCTCTTAAAGAGTTATTACACTATCTAGAATTTGAATTAAATTCCATTGTTATAGAATATAATAATCGTATTATACACTCTACAGAATTTGATAAAACGTTCTTTGAATCACAAGATAAAATAGAAATTATTACAATTGTTGGAGGCGGTTAAATAAGTTCTTTTCTAGAAACCGATAATCTAGCTTGTTTCATATCAATATGAATAATTTTAACTTTGATTTTATTTCCAATTTGAAATGTATGATTTATATTTTCTATATATTGACGACCTATTTCTGATATATGTAGTAATGCAGGTATACCATAAATATTAATAAAAATACCATATTGCTTAATTTGAGTAATTTGACCATAAACAAGTTTTCCTACTTTCAATAAATTAGAATAAAGATCAAGTAAAGCTAGTTTATGACTTAATATAATCTTATTATTTTTTTCATCAGCTAATAATAGCTTACATGGTAAATGATATTTTACCATGAATTCATAATTAGTAAATGTAATTAAATGAGATCTAGGTATAAAACTTTGCAAACCTTCTAAAACAGTTAAAATTCCTCCTTTATTCAGACTAAATATAGGCACATCTAAAATAACATCTTCTGATTCGAGCTGCTTAATGCGTTTCCAAGCTCTTATATAATCTAACCTTTTAATAGATAATAACAACTGTTGTCTGTCCTTATCATAAGCTAAAATAAAAAATTCTCTTGTATGATTAACAAGATATTTAAAATCATATCTATTATTGCAAGAACTTAATAAAATTTCATCTATTGGTAAATAACCTGCTATACTTACTCCCACATCTACTAAAAAACCTTGCGACTCCTGATGAAAAATAGTACCAGCTATAATATCACCTGGATGTAGATTATATTTATATTGAGTTAATATAGCTCCGAAATCTTTTTCTGAAAAACTTGTTAAATGTATCTTTTTCATTTTGATTATTATGAATTAAGTCATTAAGATGTGATTGTATTTTTTTTTTAAAATATGTATTATATATACACAAGTAAACATAGGTAGTTGCAAATTTTAAAACAAATTTGAGGAAAGTCCGGGCTCAAGTTAGGAGATAGTATAGCTGTATAAATAACAGTATAGGTGACTATAAGGAAAGTGCCACAGAAAAAAACCGCCTAATTTACTATAATATAGGTAAGGGTGCAAAGGTACAGTAAGAGCGTACCAGAAGTATAATAAAAATACTTGCTAGGCAAACCCCATATAAGAGCAAAGTAATAAACTTTATATTTAAAATATCTATTATGAAAAAATTAATTGTAATTTACGGTTTATTATCAGTACTGCAAAAAGTTTATATGTAAATATAAAAAAAAGATTAATAACTACCCTTAATAAATTTAATTTTCACATAAAGTATATAAATCTTAAAATTATTAAGAACAAAATCCGGCTTATGATTTACTTTAGATCTATAAAATATAAATTAACATGATCTATATTTGCTCAATAAATATGCTATTTCTTTATCAATACGATTAATATCATCATAACTTAAAGTTCTATCACAAGCTCTATAAATAATGCGTAAACCAACATTATAACAATTATTAGACTTATTTTTATAATGATTAAATACTTCAACTGATTCAATTAAAGAATTATTGAAGCTACATATTTGTTGCTTAACTAAATTTATACTATTAAGTTTGTCTAAAGTTAAAGATATATCTCTAGTCAAGCTAGGATAATAGGAATAAGGATAAACCATAGAATTAATATGATTTAAAGATTTAATAGAAGCTATTAACTTAATTAAATCAAATTCAAATGTATATGCAGAAATTCCATAGCAATTACGCAACTGTCCAAATATACCTATTTCCTCATTGTTTATATTATAAATAATTGCTGTACGATTAATCTTTAAGAATTTTGTTAAATTAAAAAATACACAACTTTCATTTAAATCATTTATGTTTTTCCATACTATTATAGCTTGTAATCTATCTAAAAACTCTTCTATTATACCTTTAGCATGAAACCAACTAAGTGATTCTGGTTTATTTGACCACGATTTTCGTAAAAAGGACGTATTTGTAATTAAACCAGAAAGACGTAAAGATTCAAAAGCACTGACAATATAATTAGATCTTCTACTTAATTTATTCAACTTAAATATCTTTCCTATTTCAAAAATTTCAATATTCTTGTTACTTTGTTTAAGATTATTTTGCTGATTTATAACTAATTGATCTATTAAACTACTTCTTAGAAAAGACTGATCTTGACCTAAAGGATTAAAAACTTTAACTCCTGTTACACCATTAGAAATCAAAGTATCACAAAAAGAATAATTTTGAACTTCATGTAAACCTAAATAACGTAATAAGCAACGAATTTGACTTATTTGATTTAAAAGTGTATTACGAACAAACAAATTATTATACATAACAGGCAACCTACCTATAAACTTATTAAAGCCATAAATACGCCCTATTTCTTCAATTACATCTATAGGCCTTTTAATATCGTCTTCTCTATTAATAGGTACTTGTATCTTTAAGATATTCTTTAACTCATCATATATCGTGATAAAATTCAAACTTTCTAATAAATTAATAATTTCTTGTACAGTTAGATAGCCACAAAAATTACTTCTAGCAAAACCTAAAATATTGTGTATCTTACTTATCTCTAAAATGATAATTTTAGGTATATAATATAGCCTATGATATCCATAAAACTTACCTAATGTACCATATCCAAATGATCCAATCAACTGAAACGTCTCATACAGTGCATTAATAAAATCAGACCGCAAGCCTTGATTCAAGGATTTTGTTGATAGATCTGTACTGAAATTTAAAAGTTTTTGCATACTTTTAATATATTGTTTACTACATACCTGACCAACAATAAGTATAGAATTTGTTAACAAATCACACTGAATACGAGGATTTGTATAAAAACCAATAGCAGATAATATGAGATCATCATATTTTAAAACTTCTAATTCAATATTTTGCTTACTAAACAAATCGCTATTTGTTTTCTGTAAACTGAATAAAGAATAATTTAATTCTAAGGAATGAATTTTTTTTTTATCAAATATATGTATCGATTGTCCCCATTTTAAATATATATATTCAGAAATATCAATTAATAGATTTAATGGTTTAATATTTTGGCTTATTAAATAGTATTGGAGCCATGAAGGAGATAAAGTATTATTTAAACGATAGATCTGAATTAAAGACAAATCTAACAAAGAAATATTCTTATCTGACAAATTAAAACCATTAATATTAGTATTAATAGAATCTCTGTATAATTTATACATTAAAGGTCTATTAAAAAGACAACTAATTTCTCTAGCTAAACCTACTACACTTAACACATCTTGTCTATTGGCTGTTGTAGTTAAATCAAAAATTGTATCATTAGCAGATGGATCATGGAGAATATTTTCTATTTCAAAACCTGATACATTTAATTTGTCTACAAGAGAACTAAATTTTATACCATTTAAATCTACAATTTGTTTAAGCCATTTTAAAGAGAATTTCATATAAAAAAATATTGAATACAGTAAACATTCATAATTTAATATTACCAATATATCATTTTAAAAAATACAAATTAATTTCACTTAGCTTTAGTAAAAGAAAGTTTATTTCTATTAGCATATTTTTCCATAAAACGCATAAAACGATCCCATTCTTGTGGACTTTTTATTATATATATAGCTTCTATAGCTTGAGGTTTACCATTAATAAATTTAGCACTTACATCTCTCGTCATAAGTTCACCTTCATCATCTTTTAAATACATACCTGTAATATCACCTTGATCCTCCATACTTGACCTCAAAATATCCGGATTATTGAACCTAAATGTTGCTGTCCCCTTACTACCATCTTTAGAGCGTGTTAAAGAAACATCAGCAACAACTGTTTCATTAATTCCTTTAATAAACTGAATAACAGCCATAATAATTTTCCTCAATTAAAAAACATAAAACATTGTATAAACTCAATAATTAAGTATTATATAGATTTAATAATTATTATAAATGATAACAAAATTCTATCCAACGAATCTAGTGATAAGTAATAACCAATATAAATTAAATCATCTTTAATACTTAATGAAGATTTATAGCATATATAAAAAACTTTTCTACATAACTATTAAGTTATATTTTCAAGTGTGTTATTATTATTTAGTATCAAAGGTAATATATATTCATTTGCTTGAATTAAATGTTTGAACGATTTACAGAAAAAGCAATAAAAGTGATTATGCTTGCTCAAGAAGAAGCAAGACGCTTAGGCCATAACTTTGTTGGCACAGAACAAATTTTATTAGGTTTAATAGGTGAAGGCACAGGAATTGCTGCACAAGTATTAAAATCTATGAATGTAAATTTAAAAGATGCACGCATAGAAGTGGAAAAAATTATTGGTAGAGGGTCAGGATTTGTAGCAGTTGAAATACCTTTTACCCCGAGAGCTAAAAGAGTTTTAGAACTTTCTTTAGAAGAAGCTAGACAGCTTGGACATAATTATATAGGTACAGAACATTTATTAATGGGTTTAGTTCGCGAAGGTGAAGGTGTAGCTGCAAGAGTACTTGAAAATCTAGCCGTTAATGTAGCATCTATTAGAACAGAAGTTATTCAAATGTTAGGTGATAATACAGAAGCTAACACAAATGGAAACAATAATACACAAACAAGAAGCAAAACTCCTACGCTAGAGGAATTTGGCTCAAACCTAACAGAATTAGCAATAGAGGGTATCTTAGATCCAGTAGTTGGGCGACAAAAAGAAATTGAACGAGTAATACAAATATTAGGGAGAAGAACAAAAAATAACCCTGTATTAATTGGGGAACCAGGAGTAGGAAAAACAGCCATAGCAGAAGGTTTAGCACAAAGAATTGCAAACAAAGATATCCCTTCTATATTAGAAGATAAGCTAGTTGTTACATTGGATGTCGGTTTATTAGTTGCTGGGACAAAATACAGAGGAGAATTTGAAGAAAGACTTAAACGAATTATGGATGAAATAAAATCAGCTAATAATATTATACTAGTTATTGATGAAGTACATACTTTAATTGGAGCTGGCGCTGCTGAAGGAGCTATCGATGCAGCAAATTTACTGAAACCAGCATTAGCCAGGGGAGAATTGCAATGTATAGGAGCAACAACACTAGAAGAGTATCGTAAACATATAGAAAAAGATGCAGCACTTGAAAGACGGTTTCAGCCTGTATTAGTTGGAGAACCAAGTGTAGAAGAAACTATTGAAATTTTATTTGGTTTAAGAGATAGATACGAAAAACACCACCAATTAAAAATGTCTGATGCTGCTCTAGCAGCTGCTGCTAAATATGCTAATCAGTATATTTCAGATCGTTTTTTACCTGACAAAGCTATTGATCTAATTGATGAAGCTGGCTCAAGAGTGAGATTATTAAACTCTCAGCTACCTCCAGCTGCTAGAGAATTAGATAAAGAGCTGAGGAATGTGTTAAAAACAAAAGATGAAGCAATCAGGGCACAAAAATACGAAAAAGCAGAACAATATAGAACCAGAGAAATGGAAATTAAAGCTCAAATTGCAGCTATTGCACAAAGTAAAAAAAATGAACCTGATTTACAAATTGAAGATCCTGTAGTAACAGAAGATGATATTGCAGAAATAGTTGCATTTTGGACAGGTATACCAGTAACCAAATTAACCAAAAGTGAGTCAGAAAAATTAATGCATATGGAAGAAACTCTTCATAATCGTATTATTGGACAAGATGAAGCCGTAGTAGCTGTTTCTCGAGCAATAAGGAGAGCAAGAGTTGGATTAAAAAACCCTAATCGACCTATTGCAAGCTTTATTTTTTCTGGCCCCACGGGAGTCGGAAAGACTGAATTAACTAAGGCATTAGCTTCTTATTTTTTTGGTTCACAAGAAGCAATGGTTAGATTAGATATGTCTGAATATATGGAAAGACATACTGTTTCCAAGCTAATTGGTTCACCACCTGGCTACGTAGGTTATAGTGAAGGTGGATACTTAACAGAGGCTGTTAGAAAGCGCCCTTACACAGTCATTCTATTTGATGAAATCGAAAAAGCTCATCCAGATATTTTCAACCTTTTATTACAAATTTTAGAAGATGGTAGACTAACTGATGCTAAAGGTAGAACAATAGATTTCAAGAATACTCTGTTAATCATGACATCTAATATAGGTTCAAAAGTTATAGAAAAAGGAGGAGGAAGCTTAGGATTTGAACTAGGAGAATCGCAAACGGAGTCACAATATAATCGTATTAGATCATTAGTTAATGAAGAATTAAAACAATATTTTCGTCCCGAATTTTTAAATAGATTAGATGAAATTATAGTATTTAGACAACTAACTAAAGACGAAGTACGTGAAATAGCAGAAATTATGCTACAAGAAGTATTCGAACGCATTAAACAGCAAAAGATAGAACTAGAAGTAACTGAAAGATTTAAAAATCGATTAGTAGATGAAGGGTATAACCCTAGTTATGGAGCAAGACCACTGCGTAGAGCAGTGATGAGGCTATTAGAAGATAGTTTAGCAGAAGAAGTCTTATCGGGTAAAATTAAAGCTGGTGATAGCGCAGTTGTAGACGTAACTGATGAAGGAAAAGTAACCGTATTATTAGGCGAACAAATAGAAATTTTACAACCTTAATCACAACTTACAACAATAATATATTATTGTTGTAAGTTGTGATTAAGGTTATTGCCAGGAACCAGATTTGAACTGGTGACACGAGGATTTTCAGTCCACTGCTCTACCAACTGAGCTATCCAGGCTAAAAATAAACTCTTTGTATGATAACAAATTTTCATCTAGATTGCAAGAATAATAGTAATGAATTAATCAAACAACACAATATAAACTTATGAATTGACATCACAAAATTTATTGTTTTGAGGTGTAAATAATAACTTACATAAACCAGTTGCGCCATTACGATTTTTACATAATGACACATCTATAATATTAGATACACCCAGATGCTTATCACACTGTGATAATATAATAACTATATCTGCATCTTGCTCAATTGAATTATGCAAAATAAAATCACTAAGGCGTAAAATAGAATAAATTGGCTCTTGAACATCAAAAACTTGAAAATAATCAAAATAAATAATATGTGGAACATAAATATATTCAAAAATATATTTAGATAATCTATAAAAATAATTTATAACACAAATAGTATTTTCCAAATAAAAACTTAATTTAATCCATCTTATTTTTAAATATAATTTATGGTTATGTGTTAAACTCAGTAAATAATAAGGGAAACACATACTAAAAGAATACTGTAAAGAAAAATTAAAATATGAAGCATATAAAAACATATTAGATAAACAATCATTGTTAAAACATTTAATTACATTACTTCTAATTAACATTTTATAATTATGTAAAATCTGGGGATGAAGATTATTAATTATATCTAAATTGAAACTATGATAGTTTACTACACATCCACTTTCTCTAAGATCGGATAATAAAGGAATTTTATTGATTCTAGTTTCAATACTTCTATTTAATTGAGATAAAACAACTATAGGTACATTTAAATACTGTGCTAATAACTTCAATTTTCTCGTTATATAACCTAATTCTTGTGTTCTGATATTATTATTAAAACCTTCTACTTGAACTAACTGTAAATAATCAATAATTATTAATTGAATAATACCCGTTTCATGATAAAGCAGTTTAGATATATATTCAATATAATCAATCGATATATTAGGTGTATCATTAATATAAACTTTGTATTTCATCAATTTACGACAAATTTTATTCAAATCATACCATTCATCCATTCTAAGTTTACTAAAAGAAATATTTTGAGCAGAGATACCAGATGCAATAGCAAGAAATTTACTAACTATTTGTATTTTTGACATCTCAAGACTAAAAAAACATAAACCTAATGAAATAGAAGATAAAATATTAAATGCTAGATTAATTACGAAAGAAGTTTTGCCTACTGAAGGACGTCCAGCAATTACAATTAGATCACCACCTTGTAAACCCTGTATTAATTGGTCTAATGATTGAAAACCTGATAGAATTATATTTCTTTTTATAGTTGGCTGAACTAAATTCAAATTCTGATATTTTAACTGTATAAGCAAATCACCAATTAAATCTTTGAAAGTCATTAAATTCTCTTTAGGGATTTTATGCACTGTAGACTCCAAATATTCAGATACCTTATTATATATTTGATGACAATGTAAATCATGAATATTAGCTAATCTAATAACATTATAACCATACTGAATTATCAAACGTCTCGTATAACTATTATTAATTAAAATCATAAGCTCTTGTATATAAACATACATGTTAATAGATGGCATAAAAATATGACTCTGTCTCATTAACTCAATGATTTTCAAAACTCCACCTACATAATGCAATATTTGTGAACTATTTAAGAAATAAAATAATTGCAAAATATCTATTTTCTTATCTTTATGAAGAATAACTAAGCTCGCATAAATCAACTGGTGAGACTCTACAAAAAAAGAATCTGATTTAAGAAAAGGCATAAGTTGCGAAAAAATGGTGGGATGAATTAAAATAGTACCCAATAAAATTTCCTCAGCAATATAATTGTGAGGAAGAATAGGATCAAGAATAATGCTCTGCATAAATAACTAATAAATATTAAAAATAAGATAACGTCTAAATATATTTTGACTTATCGATCTTGTATTAAATAAAGAATAAGCTGAAGAAGTGGATCTATTTAACATGTAATAATGAAGTCTTATATCCATAACAGAAAAACCTAACCAATAGTATAAACTTAAAGCTCTAAAATTATTAATCTTTACTTCAAGTAGTGTATATAAATTATGCAACATAATAATAAAAATTAATACCTTCAAAAAATGCTTAGGATATATTGAAAAATTATAATTATTTATACCATAAAAATACATAAAATCCTTAGATATGATTTTATATGAAAAAAAAGTAAAGATTAATAAATAATTAAACTGATAATTGAAAAAATAATAGTCATTAGAATTCACCTGAAATTTTTGATAAAAATACATATAACTAAAAAATAATAATATTGCATTACAATGTTATGATACTATATTATTTATATATAAATTGAATGTTTACACAAAATAAAATAATTATCATAAAAACTAATAATGTACGAAAAAGCTTACAAAAAAAATTCTATTATTAACACAATAGAAAAAGAATTTAAAAAAATCAAAATACCTATTATTGATATAGGTGATAGCATAAAAATGTCTATTCTGATCCAAGAAGGTAATAAACAGAGAATTCAAACTGTAGAAGGAGTTATCATATCAAAACATAAATCACAATTAAGTACAACTATTACTGTTAGGAAAACCTTACAAAATATTGGTGTTGAAAGAGTTTACCTTATACATTCTCCTTTAGTTAAAAATATTAAAATAATCAGAAAAGCAAAGGTAAGACGAGCTAAATTATACTACTTAAGATCAAGATCAGGGAAAGCTACAAGATTAAAAACAAAATTTAATTAAAAATTTTTCTTATGAGCATTAATTAAAAATATGATAATATATTATATGAAGCAAGGATGCATAGCTCAGTTGGTTAGAGTATCACGTTGACATCGTGAAAGTCACTGGTTCGAATCCAGTTGTATCCAGGAAAATCATAATTACTTCAATATTTCTATACTTTAACAATATTGTATAATTCATCTGGGTCGGTGCCCGAGTGGTTAATGGGGGCGGACTGTAAATCCGCTGGTATTACCTACGTTGGTTCAAATCCAACCCGGCCCAATACCAATAAAAATATTAGATACAAATACTAATAGATAATTGCCATAAATTAAGCCTTTATAACTCAATGGTAGAGTATTTCCTTGGTAAGGAAAAAGTTATGGGTTCAATTCCCATTAAAGGCTATCCACTTTCATCTTGGCTAATGATGTATTTTTGTTCTTGACCAGCTTCGATATTCCTATCATTTGTGAATTGCTTTTACCAGGTGCTACCATAGGATAACAATTCTCTTCTTCCTTGACTTTACAATTTAATAAGCATGGACCATCATAATTTACAAAACGATGTAAAACTTTATTCATATCATGTCTATACTCTAAATTTAAACCTAGTATGCCAAAAGATTGAGCTAATAAAACAAAATTAGGAGTACCTTTTTCCATATTAGAATGAGAATATCTCTCTCCATAAAACGCTTGTTGCCACTGCCTAACCATACCTTGCCATTTATTATTTATAATAATAATTTTTATAGGTAAATTATATTGAGCAATTGTAGCAAGCTCTTGAAAGTTCATTTGAAAACTAGCATCTCCACTAATACACACAACGCTGTCAGAAGGATAAGCAATTTGAACACCAATAGCAGCAGGAAGTCCATAACCCATAGTTCCTAAACCAGAACTGGACATCCAATGTCTCGGTAATACATTTACAAACTGAGCTGCCCACATTTGATGCTGACCTACATCAGTAGTAAAATAAGCATTTGGTTGAATACGAGATAAAGCAAAAATCACTTCTTGAGGAGATAAACTATTAACATGCTTCGGAATCAATAAAGGGTATTGATCTTTCCATATAGCTATTCTATTTTTCCAAGAACAGGTTTGCTGAGAATTAAACAATAAATTAGAATTACTATCAAGATATTCTAAGATACAACTTATCACATTCTTAACATCCCCTAAAACAGCAACTTGAGGAACACGATTTTTACCTATTTCTGCAGGGTCAATATCAATATGTATGACCTTAGCATTACATGCAAACTCATCTAACTTACCTGTAACTCTATCATCAAATCGAGCACCAAGAGCAATCAATAAATCACACTCACTAACAGCAAAATTAGCATAAGCTGTACCATGCATACCTAACATACCTAAACATAAACTATCATTCTCATCAATAATTCCTTTACCCATTAATGTAGTACATATAGGTATCTGAAAACGATAAGAAAACTCTTTAATTACTTGATGAGAACCAGAAATAATAGAACCACCTCCAACATAAAGTAAAGGCTGACTAGATTCATATAAAAGATTCAAAATTTTAACAATTTGACTGTGCTTAGGATTTGTAATTGGACGACAACCAAGCAATTTAACATTAGTCAGATCGAGAGGTTGATAAAGAAATTTCTCTAAACCAACATCCTTAGGAACATCAATTAAAACAGGTCCAGGTCTTCCATGTTGAGCAATATAAAAAGCTTCAGAAACTATTTTAGACATATCCCGAGGATCTCTAACCACATAAGAATGTTTAACTATAGGTAAAGTGATACCAAAAATATCAACCTCTTGAAAAGCATCTGTACCTATAAAAGATCTTGCCACCTGACCGGTTATTAAAACCAAAGGAACAGAATCTAACTGTGCTGTAGCAATACCAGAGACGAGATTAGTAGCTCCTGGACCAGATGTTGCAAAACATACACCAACTTTTCCTGTACACCTAGCATAACCATCAGCAGCATGAGATGCACCTTGTTCATGACGGCATAAGATATGCTTAATTAAACCCTCATTTTCCCACCTATACAATTCATCATAGATAGGTAAAATAGCACCACCAGGATATCCAAAAACGTAGTTTACATCATTCCTCACTAAACTATCTATAAGAGCAAATGCGCCTGTAACTTCCTTTAAATCAGAATCATAATTTGTATTCATGGATTTCTTAAAATATTTTATGCACTATAAACAATTAACAATAGATTATAATTGAAGGTAAAAATTTCTAATTGGTAAGAAAATATTCTTTATCTATAATATAAAAGTAAGTATTAATTGAGTTTAAATCGGAGGGTTTTTCATTTACTAATATTTACTTTTTTTTCTTAATTGTATATATAATATTATATATGTCGAATTTTTTGTTATAGATCTTAAAAATTTTATGTGTGAAGTTTTTATTTTATACCTAACATCTGCCTTAAAATGATGGTTATAATGCTAATAAATACTATAATTATAATACTTATAGTTAGTCTTTTATTTTCCTCTTTTAATAACTCAAAAATTGTGTGAAAAGTTGTCAAGAAAAATCCTATAATTACTGAGAAAAAAAATCTCAAAAATTGGCTTATATTGTTCCAAAATTTTGTCATATATGAGTATTTTTATATTTGTATATTGTTTTAAATTAAAATAAGTGAATAATATTGTTTTTGTAAACTTGTTGTGATAATTTTATTTATTCTAGATTTAATTAACAGGAGAAAAAATGTTGCAAAATTCTGAGTGTGTACAAGTACTAAGTGATCTTTTGCCTTTTATACAGCGTTTTTATGGATCTACTATAGTTATTAAATATGGTGGTTCTGCTATGAAAGATGTTTATTTAAAATCTAAGATTGTAGAGGATATTTTATTTTTGTCTTATATAGGTATTAAAGTTGTTATTGTACATGGTGGTGGACCAATGATTAATTATTGGTTGAAACAAATGGATATAGAACCTAAATTTTTTAATGGTATTCGTGTTACAGATAAAATAACCATGGAGTTAGTAGAGATGGTTCTGGTAGGTAAAGTGAATAAAGAGTTAGTTAGTTTATTTAATCGTTCATCCAATTTAGCAGTTGGCTTATCTGGTAAGGATGCTAATTTAATTACTGCATCTAGTTTTTTTACTGATCAGCCGGATAACTATACAGGTAAAGTAGAAAAAGTTAATCTTGATATTATTAATATTTTACTTACTAATGGATATATCCCTGTTATTGCTAGTGTTGCTTCAGATCTAAATGGACAATCTTATAATATTAATGCTGATTTTGTAGCTGGTGCTATTGCAGCATCCTTGAATGCTGAGAAGCTTATTTTGTTAACAGATATGCCAGGTATTATGTCGAACATTAATAATCCTGCAACTTTAATAAAGCATTTAAATATAGAAAAGTTAGAGTATTTAAAAGATCAGCAAATAATTGCCGGAGGTATGATACCTAAAGTTGATTGTTGTATTCAGGCTTTGAAGAAGAATGTTGTTTCAGCTCATATTATTAATGGAAATATAAAGTGTGCTTTATTATTGGAAATTTTAACATCAAGTGGTATAGGCTCAAAATTAGTGGCATAAGTTGCTCAATTAATTAAATATTTATTTATTTGTTTTTATTTTTATGCTATACTTAACAGAAATTATAAAGGCTCAGTAGCTCAGTTGGTTAGAGCAGGGGACTCATAAGCCCAAGGTCGCAGGTTCAAGTCCCGCCTGAGCCATTAAGTTTCTTATGATATTCCAGTTTTATATATTAATGGAGAGGTGGCTGAGTGGTTGAAAGTGCCAGATTGCTAATCTGTTGTATGTGTTAATCATACCGAGGGTTCGAATCCCTTCCTCTCCTTTTTGTAACTTATTGAGCTGTTTATATCTTGATTTATATATTTGACAACTATTTGATTAGTGTGAGATGATAGAATATATATTCTGGGATTGTAGTTCAATTGGTTAGAGCACCGCCCTGTCACGGCGGAAGTTGCGGGTTCG